CGAGAAGTAGAAAGAATTACAATCCCCATCCCGCCTAAAATTCTAGGAATTCGTTGATAGTTCGAATAGATTCGTAGGCCAGGCCTACTGATACGTTTTAAATTTAAAATAGTTCGATAGGGTCCTTTCCTATTCCTTCTATGTCGTAGGGTTAAAACCAAAAAATATTTGTTGTTTTCCTGATGCTTCCTCACGTTTTTGATAAAACCTTCTCTTAAAAGTATTTTAACAATGTTTTCCGTGATGTTAGTGGATGCTATTTGAATCGTCCCTTTTCTATTCATGTCAGCATTTCGTATAGAGGTTATTATGTCAGCAATAGTGTCCCTACCCATGATAAACTAAAATTTGGGTTGCCTCCCATTTTTGATATAATCAACATGCTATTTTTTATTTCTTTTTTAATTTTTGTTATTAAATAAAGGGATATGCGTCTGATACAACCTAATCCACTAATTACTCTATTTCATCCAAATACTATGTATATTTCATCCAAATACTATGTATAATATAACTATATTACGTACGATCTCATCTTATAATACCTCAGGTGCTAATGAAACTATTTTAGTGAAATTTAACTGTCTCAATTCTCGGGCAATCGCACCAAAAACTCGAGTTCCTTTTGGATTTCCTTCTTGATCAATCACAACTGCAGCATTATCATCATATCGTATTATCATACCGTTGTCACGTTTAAGTTCTTTACAAGTACGTACAATTACAGCTCTGATCACCTCTGATCTTTCTAGAGGTGTATTTGGTAATGCTTCCTTGATCACAGCAACAATAATGTCACCGATATGAGCATATCGGCGATTACTAGCTCCTATGATTCTAATACACATTAATTCTCGGGCCCCGCTGTTATCCGCTACATTCAAATGGCTTTGAGGTTGAATCATATCATTTTTGAATCTGTTCTTTCAATGTTAATGCAAAGGGCGAAGTAAAAAAAAAGAAATATTGTTTGTCAAAAAGAAACCTGCAATTTTTTTTTATCTCCAAGACTTCTTTTCTTTGGTTCTACGTTCCTATCCCGAAATAATAAATTGAGTTCGTATAGGCATTTTGGACGCCGCTATTGAAATAGCCTTTCTGGCTATATTTTCTGCTACTCCGCCCATTTCATAAAGTATTCGACCTGGTTTAACGACAGCTACCCAATATTCGGGAGATCCTTTACCCGAACCCATACGTGTTTCCGTAGGTCTTACCGTAACTGGTTTGTCTGGAAATATACGTACCCATATTTTTCCACCACGGCGCACATTTCTTGTCATTGCTCGTCGCCCTGCTTCTATTTGTCTAGATGTGATCCAAGCGGGTTCAAGTGCCTGAAGAGCATATTTACCGAAACAAATACGATTACCTCGATAAGATATTCCTTTCATTCTTCCTCTATGTTGTTTTCGAAATCTGGTTCTTTTAGGGTTATAGTTGATGGTTCTTTCTCAATTCCATCTCTACTACAGAACCGGACATGAGAGTTTCTTCTCATCCGGCTCATCGCGAATGAAACGATTCGAATTTGAGAATTTTATGAAAATATACTGAATCATGGATTCTTTGAGATTTCATCTAATCTATTAGAAATTTATATATCTTGTTTGGATATATACTTAAACATGTATTTTTTTTCTAGATAATTATTTCTATTTCTAGATAATGAGATAATGTGGTTTTTTTCTAACGAATCTTTATTTTGTTTTGCCTTTGATCATATTATCATATTGGATCGAACAAGATTGAGTAATCTAATAAAAACCTTCGCGGGCGAATATTTACTCTTTCAATATCTATTTTAGTTGTAGGGTTAGCTCATGAATTCTCGGAATAAATGAATTGGTCCCTGGTTCGTTTCGCCATCCCACCTAATGAATTATTAGGATTCATTTTTCAATAGAATCTTACGTATTCATAGGTTCCATCGTTCCCGTCGCTTCGCAATTAATGGTTAGGTTTGAATTCTACAATGGAGCCCCTCATGAAATTTGTTCTTGAGTCAATCTTTTTAGTCTTTATTGGCTCGAGGCTCTTGATTTTTTTCTATGAATAGATTCATATACTTATGGATGAATCAGTATTGATGCTTTATTACACTGCCTTTTATGAGATGACTCATAAACCTTACATATATTGGAATCCTATATCATTGATATTCTTTTTCTTTCTTTCTCTCAACCTTCCCTTTATCTGCATACTTTTTTTATATCATAATCAGATTTATTTTTTTTTTGTTCATGTAAGAAAGATTTCAGTTGCTACAATGATATGACCAATATATCATATCTTGACTGCTTTTTTGTATCCAGATAATGTGAAACGATGAGTTGGTTATTAGTTATATAGTTATTAGTTCGCAGTAGGGGTCTGTCCATTTTTTTGGAATTCTATCCTATAAAAAAAACCAACGAGTCGCACACTAAGCATAGCAATTATATGAAATCATCAATCAAATTTTTATTCAAACCTATAGAATTGCTTATTTTTTTGATTT